GATCCGAATAACAAAATAGCGTACTTGCTTCACAAGTTTCTGTGATAATGTGAGCCCCCAACTAAGTACGGTGAGCGCGAAGATCGAGCCTCCCCATAAGACTATTATTGTTAGACTTCGATTTAGCACTAGTTGGAATGTTGTTCCGGGTTTTAGCTGATGTTGGATCAGCTGATCGACCCCCTTCGACATGTCTAGGTGCTCTTTAAGGGCAACCCAGACCCATCGAGGGATTCTCGGTGGTTTATTCATTTATTTTCGTCCCCCCCTGTTCTTGATTCACTTTTTTTCTAAGAGGTGGAATGGAATAACCTGGTTGAAGCGTAATGATCAACCGTCTGTAATGCATTCTATGTCCCATACTAGGTCCCATTCTTTGACCCTTTCGGAGAAGTCGATGACTATTCATACCTCTTACTTTGACACCAAATAAGCGTTCGACCCAATACTTGATTTGGGTCCTAGTTGATCCTGATTCGACATTCAAAGTATATTGATTTTTCTCCTCTATCCGCACTCTTTTTTCTGTAAATCCTGGACCACCCATAAATCGATTTTCCTCCCTCTGAGTTCTATTCTAGTCTCAATAAGAATGCTAGTTTTGACTGTACTCTTCATCTTCATATAAGATATATATATTATTATTATTAAAGGTGTCCAAAAACAAGAACTTCGATTCATACATTGAATGGATTGTGACCCAACAATGGATTTTGGGTCGAATAATTAGGACAAATGACCAAAGGGTCATACATTCGATGAATTAAACGTTGCACATTCGAAATATCCTTGTACTTCTTCCATTCCAAACTCCAAATTCAAATCGACTTATTGGTAGTGGTAGACAGACTTATTGGAGGGTCCCATTGTCGTGCATCTAGTAGGAATTGAATGCACAAAGAATAGAAAGAGACTATTTATTGTATTTATTGATAGAAGGGGGCCCAGGGAGAATTTGAGGAAAAAGATCTATTGTATTTCTAATTTGAATAAATGGATCCCTTGTATTTCTAATAAATGTTAGATCTCTTTCCTTTTTTCGGGATTTCATGCTTTCTTTTTATTTCTATTTAGTCAATTAGAAAAGACCAAGTGGAAAGAGCCTTGTTTCAACCCTATAAAATCAAAAATTCAGAGTACAGATTCCTAGGTGGTCTATTTAAAAAGATTCTCTATAAAATCGAATATCCAGAGAGAAATAAATGGGTATGAGCACTATAGAGCAGAAACCCAAAAACACAAAATAGCAGAGTACTTGACCTACGTCAGTACCCATACAATAGCTGATAAATTTTCTACAAAAAAGACCAACATTTTTTGACCAAAATGGATATTGATTCCAAAAATATTGGCTGAAACGCGCGCTCAACTTCTTAAGTGACATGGTCTTCAATGCGACTAAAGAAGATTCTAGGACGGTATTTTTTTTAGCATGTATATTGGAGATCAGAGGGGTACCTCTTTCATTTTTCGGTTTTTTCCATTTACTTTAGATTTTAGATGTGGAAGCATAACCGTGTCATGTTTTTCTTCTATTATTAATATATTCCTTCTATGAATATATTCAGAGAATGCCAGTCCTTCTCATATCTGATCCATAGATCTCTCTTTTTATTAGAATACTTTAATCTTATCATCTTTCTTATTTTGACAGGATCTTTCATATTATGACAATGCCTGCCTTATGAAGACAGAACAGAATGAATAAAGAAAAATTCTTACGAAAATAAGGGGTCTTTTGCTTTTTTGTTTGAAATGATGAGCAAATAGGAAAGCACTCCCTCATAGAAATAGAAAATGGGAGCAATCCCCATTGCGTATTGATACTTATCGGGTATAGAATAGACCTGCTTCTCTTTGTTCCTACGAACCAAACTCTTCTATTATTACTAAAAGAATGGAACAAACAGTAATCTTTCTCCCAAAGAATTCACGGTAAAAAAAGAGGAGGTCCATTTTTCCAATGCAATAAAGTTCCTATACTATAGTGCCTATTTTCCATTGATATAAGGGGGTATTTCCATGGGTTTGCCTTGGTATCGTGTTCATACTGTTGTATTGAATGATCCTGGCCGTTTGCTTTCTGTCCATATAATGCATACGGCTCTGGTTGCTGGTTGGGCCGGTTCGATGGCTTTATATGAATTGGCAGTTTTTGACCCATCTGACCCTGTTCTTGATCCAATGTGGAGGCAAGGTATGTTCGTTATACCTTTCATGACTCGTTTAGGAATAACCAATTCGTGGGGTGGTTGGAGTATCACAGGAGGGACTATCACAAACCCGGGTATTTGGAGTTACGAAGGCGTGGCCGGTGCACATATTGTGTTTTCTGGCTTGTGCTTTTTGGCAGCTATCTGGCATTGGGTGTATTGGGATCTAGAAATCTTTTCTGATGAACGTACAGGAAAACCCTCTTTGGATTTGCCTAAGATCTTCGGAATTCATTTATTTCTCTCAGGAGTGGCTTGTTTTGGTTTTGGTGCATTTCATGTAACAGGATTGTATGGTCCTGGGGTCTGGGTGTCCGATCCTTACGGATTAACCGGAAGGGTACAATTCGTAAATCCAGCTTGGGGTGTGGGCGGGTTTGATCCTTTTGTTCCGGGAGGAATAGCTTCTCATCATATTGCAGCGGGTACATTGGGCATATTGGCGGGTCTATTCCATCTTAGCGTACGCCCACCCCAGCGTTTATACAAAGGATTACGTATGGGCAACATTGAAACCGTCCTTTCGAGTAGTATTGCTGCTGTCTTTTTTGCAGCTTTTGTTGTTGCTGGAACTATGTGGTATGGTTCAGCAACTACCCCAATCGAATTGTTTGGACCCACTCGTTATCAATGGGATCAGGGATACTTTCAGCAAGAAATATATCGAAGAGTTGGTGCAGGACTGGCGGAAAATCAAAGTTTATCAGAAGCTTGGGCTAAAATTCCTGAAAAATTGGCCTTTTATGATTATATTGGTAATAATCCGGCAAAGGGGGGATTATTCAGAGCGGGCTCAATGGACAATGGGGATGGAATAGCTGTTGGGTGGTTAGGACACCCTATCTTTCGAGATAAAGAAGGGTACGAACTTTTTGTACGTCGTATGCCCACTTTTTTTGAAACATTTCCAGTCGTTTTGGTCGACGGAGACGGAATTGTTAGAGCCGATGTTCCTTTTAGAAGGGCAGAATCCAAGTATAGTGTTGAACAGGTAGGTGTAACTGTTGAGTTTTATGGCGGTGAACTCAATGGAGTCATTTATAGTGATCCCGCTACTGTGAAAAAATATGCTAGGCGCGCTCAATTAGGTGAAATTTTTGAGTTAGATCGTGCTGCTTTGAAATCCGACGGCGTTTTTCGTAGCAGCCCAAGGGGTTGGTTTACTTTTGGACATGCTTCGTTTGCTCTTCTCTTCTTCTTCGGACACATTTGGCATGGTGCTAGAACCTTGTTCAGAGACGTTTTTGCTGGTATTGATCCAGATTTGGATGCTCAAGTAGAATTTGGGGCATTCCAAAAACTTGGCGATCCAACCACAAAAAGACAGGCAGTCTGATACAACACAACATTGTTCCATTCTTTTTTTCTCTATATTTTTTTCTTTTATGATTTCGCCCAAAGTTAGGAGAGTGATGGAGAAATAGAGTAAAGTAGGAGAGTTGTGGAGAAAGGGGGGTTAGAAAAGTAGTAAAGTTAGAGTAGTGGAGAAATTTGGATTGGAATCGCTGCCCTTTCCAGGTCTGTACTCTTTCTTTATCCGAGATCCCGACTAAATAGGTAGGGAAGCTATAATTGGAAACCACGATCGAATTTATGGAAGCATTGGTTTATACATTCCTCTTAGTCTCGACTCTAGGGATCATTTTTTTTGCGATCTTTTTTCGAGAACCGCCCAAGGTTCCAACTAAAAAATGAACTGATTTTTCATTCTTCTAAAATGCAAGTAATGAGCCTCCTAATAATATATCAGGGAGGCCCCTCAACTAGTCCCCGTGTTCCTCGAATGGATCTCTTAGTTGTTGAGAAGGTTGCCCAAAAGCAGTATATAAGGCATACCCAGTAAAACTTACAAGTAATCCAGATATAGAGATAGCGACTAGGGTTGCTGTTTCCATTATTAGAGAATTTCAAAACCATAACGGATCTCTGATAAGATCATTTATTTACAACGGAATGGTATACAAAGTCAACTGATCTCAATGAATACAAAACATATATGGCTACACAAAGCGTTGAGGATAGTTCTCGATCCGGTCCAAGACGAACTAATGTAGGGAGTTTATTGAAACCCTTGAATTCGGAATATGGTAAAGTAGCTCCGGGATGGGGAACTACCCCTTTGATGGGTGTCGCAATGGCTCTATTTGCAATTTTCCTATCCATCCTTTTGGAGATTTACAATTCCTCCGTTTTACTGGACGAAATTTCGATGAATTAGAGTCATAAAAATCGCAAAGTCCTAGTTGTTCAATACTTTCAATCCACACAATACAAAGTGAAGCATTTAGTTCTAGAATTTGAAACCTAGTCTATTCGGTCAGTTCGATCGCGGAATTTGTTTCTTTCTGTATTCTCGGAATATGAGTGTGTGACTTGTTATAATCGATCCTATTGATAGTATACAGAGAACAGGTCTGTCATCTTGAGATAGGTGCTTTTACCTCGTCGGGTAGTCATTCTAGTATCCGGAGCACGGAATATATGAAGATCGCAAAGTATTATAACTATGATTCATACTTAGTATTCAGACCTCGCAACCGGACTCAAAAGGATTAATGAAAAGTTAACAATTGAAAGATTTAGCCTCTTTGAAATTCCCGTTTACACTTCTTTTTTTTGATCAAAGGGAAAGGGGCAAAGTCAGTTTATTTTTTTTTTTTTTTAGTCATTATATCCATTCAGTGACTCATTGACTAAGTGATGATCCGACGGTTCTTACTCATGGAATCCCTGGGTTTAGGTTGAATTGCAGTGCAGGGTTTGTGAAATCATCGCGGTTCTAGTATG